ACATTAAAAAGTGTATTCGGTCCTGGACTTGGTGTGTAATTAATGAATGTATATACTTATTTATACATATATATATATATGTAAAGATAATATGCAACATCTTGCATATTATCTTTATGTATATATATATATATATACAAATGAAGATTTGGTGCATTCAAGGGAATTATTGTGTTTTAAAAAATGGATAAAAAATTTCGGTCCAGGACTTGCCGTGTAAATTTTGGTCATTTTGGAATTTTAAAATTTTTAAAAGATAGTTTTAACGAAAATTCCGGCTTTGGGAGTCGGTGATGGATACCTATTTCCTCTTTTAATCTGTAAAATCTAGTAAGGTACTGAGAGTAGTAGACTTACTGGCTAATCTAGAAGTTTTTGGTTAGTGACTTTCGGAAAAATGGGAAATTTTCATTTTTTTTGATTTGTTACTCGGTAGAAGATCCTTGCTAATTGAAAGAATTTTTGGAAAAAAATTTTTTTTTTAAAAAAATGTAAAAATTTTTAAAAAAATGGCCAAAATTTTAAAAAAAATGGCCAAAATTTTAAAAAAAAATGCATTTTTTTTTTCAATTTTTGAAAAATGCGTTGACGAAAAGTTAGGAGATCGGATTTTTTTTTGGGCGGAAAAATCGGAAAAAAACGAAAATCCTCTTGTAAATTTTTGGGTGTTTTGAATTTTTCACGGTCGAATTCTTAAGTGAAACGGTGTTTTAAAAAAAAGCAGAAACGGGTCTTTTCCGCGCAAAAAGGGCACTAAAATTTTAGCAGGAATTTTAGCTTTGCAGCCAAATTTAGCAAATATTTTTGAAAAAAATGTGCTGCGGTCCTTACAAGCCTGTTAAAAATGGCGATTTTTTTGAAATTTTATGTCTTACGATCATTAAACGAATATAAAAACATAAATAAAAGTGGAATATGAATCTCATTAATAGGTCCCGCTAAGCCGTGATCGGTAGGAGAGCTCGATTGGCGGTTGTGAAAGTCGAAGAGAAAAAAAATAAAAATACCAGATGCCGGGAGTGCCGAGTTATGCCGACGTCACGGGTGAGATGTAGCACACACATTAATCAGAGGTCTCGGAAAGACCACCGTATGCGTGTTAATACAAGAATGTGCCTGAGATAGGAACCCGAGGCCTTGGAAAGGGCAAGACTAGCGGTAACGTGTCGTGATGAGCCACGAGACTGGTAACGACGTATCTTAAAATGGCGGGTTGCTGATCTCTCGTGAGTTGCCAGATAAATAAATCCACCTATTGGACGATCAAGATGCTTCAGTGATAAGAGAGGCCACCATTGGAAAGTGATATTCATGAGGTCGATAGATATATGTGAAACTAACATAATATGTCTTTAGTAATATTAATAATATATATGTATAATATGATATGTATGAGGAAAATAACTAGATGTACTATATACATATGTATTATATTAATACATAGGCTGTTATCGTTAAATTACGCTTACTAAAAAGTTACGAATATTTTAATTTTGTCGTCAGATAGCTGTTGATGGAGGTTAGGTGGCGGTGCTCGGGCGTGGCGGCGCTTGGGAGCATTTTTATTAGAAATAAGTCTAGTGTGTTAGAGAGCTAATTGTGTGGCCTAGCCAGGTCAATTTAAATCTCGAGTTTTGTCTGTTTTTTATTTTAGTGAAAAGTGGTGAAAATATGAGGGGGTGGCAGGGTTTTATAGTGTTTTGTTTATGTTGTGGTTTTATGGGTGAAGTTTCGGGTGAGCAAAAAGTGAGTTATGGGTAGATGGTGATTAAATTTATGTTAGTAGTTGTTTTGTTGGTTTTGTAGGTTTATGTAAAATTTATAGTGTACGTCGGGATAATTCTAAGTTTTTATTCAAGTAAATTAGGCTAGTTTGTAGGCTAGATTTGACTATATTTCTCGGGCGGGGCGGCGCTACGAGAGGTTTTTTGACAAAATCTAGTTACAGGAATATCTTAAGGCTCAGCCAGGATATTCTTAAGGCTCAGCTTGGATACCCTTAAGGCTTAGCTTGGATACCCTTAAGGCTTAGCTTGGATACCCTTAAGGCTTAGCTTGGATACCATTAAGGCTTAGCTTGGATACCATTAAGGCTTAGCTTGGATACCCTTAAGGCTTAGCCAGGATATTCTTAAGGCTCAGCTTGGATACCCTTTGGGTTCAGTTTGGATACCCTTTGGGCTCAGCCAGGATACCCTTAAGGCTCAGCTTGGATACCCTTTGGTTGTACGTTTGACCCAGGGGTTGAACCCGTCTTTGGTTTACAAGGCCACTGCTTTAAAGTGTTAGCTACTGGGACTATTTATAGGGTTTTGTTTTCTATTAGGGCTAGTGTGGGAGTAATTATAATGATAATTAGGAAGTATAATGCGGTAGAAATTTGGCCAATTGTTGTGAGTGGCTGTTCTACTGGTTGGCTGCCGATTCATGTTAAAATTATGATGTTTGCTGTTATTGTTCAGAATATAAGTTGTGAGAATGGTCGAAATTTTATTGTTCGTTGTTTGGAGGTGTGGAGAAGTGGTATGAGAATTAGGATTAAGATTGACATAAGTAGGGCTATAACTCCCCCAAGTTTGTTTGGGATAGATCGTAAGATGGTGTAGGCAAAGAGAAAGTATCATTCTGGTATAATATGTGGAGGGGTTGAGAGTGGGTTGGCGGGTGAAAAATTTTGTGGGTCTGTCAGTAGTGTGGGGAGGAATAGGGCAATTAGTGTTAGTAGGGTTAAGGTTATTGTTGCAGTAGTTAAGTCTTTTAGTGGGAAGTATGGGTGGAATGGTACTTTATCAGAGTTAGAAGAGAGTCCTGTTGGATTGCTGGAGCCTGTTTCATGTAGGAACAGTAGGTGTAGTATGGTGGTTCCGGCAATTAAAAATGGTGTTAAGAAGTGTAGGGTGAAGAATCGAATTAGTGTGGGGTTGTTTACTGAGAATCCCCCCCAGATTCAGCTTACTAGGTTATTACCAATGTATGGGATTGCAGACAATATGTTGGTAATAACAGTTGCCCCTCAGAATGATATTTGTCCTCAGGGTAAGATGTAGCCTAAGAATGCGGTGGCCATTGTTAGGAATAGTAGAATAATACCAATGTTTCATGTTTCCTTGTATAGGTAGGAGGAGTAGTATAGGCCTCGTCCGATGTGGAGGTAAATGCAAATGAAGAATATTGATGCTCCATTAGCATGTAGGTTTCGTATTAGTCAGCCGAAGTTGACTTCTCGGGAGATATGTGCGATAGAGGAGAATGCTAGGTTAATATCGGCTGTGTAGTGTATTGCTAGGAATAATCCTGTTGTAATTTGTGTTACTAGTATGAGGCCTAGTAGTGATCCAAAGTTTCAGGCTGTTGAAATATTTGTTGGGGTGGGCAGGTCAATAAGTGAGTGATTAATAATTTTTAGAGCTGGATTAGCTTTTCGTGTAATGGTCATGGTTTTTATAGTTGAATGACAATATCAGTTTTTCGTGTTGAAGGTTCTGGTTTTAGTCCAGATGAGAACAATGTATTTTTTAATGTTGTGTTTTTTTCTATTTTTTATGGTTGGGGTGGCTAGTAATCCCTCTCCTTATTTTGGTGGTGTATCATTAGCTTTAGCGTCTGTTTTTGGTGCTGGTGTTATAGTTGGTTTGAGCAGTACTTTTGTTTCATTGGTGTTAATGTTGGTTTATTTGGGTGGTATATTAGTAGTGTTTATTTATTCAGTTGCTATATCGTCTGATATGTACCCAGAGGCTTGGGGAAATCGGTCTGTTTTTTTGTATGTTATTGGATTTTTGGGGTACTTGTTTTGTTTGTGGTGATATATTGGGGAGAAGTGGTTTTTTGATGTAGGGGTGGCTGGTAGTGTTGTTTTGTTGAATAGTGTTGCTGTTGATTTAGGTGGAGTAATACTGTTATATTCTTTTGGAGGAGGCTGTTTTTTGATTTTAGGGGTGGTGTTGTTATTAACATTGTTTGTGGTTTTGGATTTGGTGTGTGGGTGGCGTTTTGGGGCTTTAGTTGATTGTTAGTCAGAGGTGTGTTATTAATAGAGCTAGTGCTATGGTAATTACGGTGGATGATAGGTATAATTTTATGAGTCCAGTCAACGGATTGGTTATTTCAGAAGTATTTTTGTTAATTAGTGTGATGGTTTTTGGTCCTATTTTTTCTAGCCATAGTAAGTCAACCAGTTGGGTTGCAATCATAGTTCCTGTTTTTAGGGTGTTTTTTGGTGTTCATCGGTGGGTAATTTTGAAGAAGGCGAGTTGGTTTATTAGAATAAATAATGAGTTTTTTTGTATGGGGGTGTAGGAGGTTGATTTGTTTAGTATTTCTATGGTTATTAAGATTCCTGCTAATATCGCTAGTACTGGGGATAGTTTTATTGTTGTTGGTAGGTCCGGGTCCGAGGTTGTTTGAGATATAGCAATAGAAAGTATGGTGCCTGCTAAAATTGATAGTACAGTTAGTCGGATGATTGGGTTAATTTGGTTGGTGGTTTCTTTAATTATTATGGTTGGTTTATTTCGATTGTACTTAGATAGGGTGTAGTAGATTATTCGTATAGAGTAGGCGGATGTTATGGCAGTTGCTGTCATAACTATAATTAGGATTCACGTGTTTATTTTTGATATGTAGGTGGATTCGATAATGGGGTCTTTAGAGTAGAAGCAGGATAAGAATGGTATGCCTATTAGGGCCAGGCTTGCGATGACGAGGCATGTTGATGTAATGGGAAGTGTAGTTTTCATGTTGCCCATTTTTCGAATGTCTTGTTCATTTTGTAGGTTATGGATAAATGAACCAGCGCATAAGAATAGTGCTGCTTTGGTTGAGGCATGTGTTGAAATGTGTATGAATGACAGGTTTGGTTGGTTTAGTCCAATAGCGGCTATTATCAGGCCGAGTTGGCTTAGTGTTGATATAGCGATGATTTTTTTTATGTCATTTTGACATATGGCAGTCATTGAGGCGTATAGGCTGGTGGTTGCTCCTAATCATAGGCAGATACTTATAGAAATATCGGAGTTTTTAATAAGATGGTGTATTTGGGTTAGTAAATAGATGCCAGCTACAACTATAGTGCTAGAGTGAAGTAGCGCTGAGACTGGAGTTGGGCCCTCTATTGCATTTGGTAGTCATATGTGTATGAGGAATTGTGCGGATTTTCCCGCGGCTGCTAAGATTAGTCCTAGTGTTAGTATTGTTGTGTTTATATGGGGGTCTATAGATTGCATATCTCATGAGGTTTGGTTAGTGGCAAGTCATGCTAAAATTAGGATAATTCCGATATCTCCAATCCGATTGTATGTTATTGCTTGTATGGCTGATGAGTTGGCGTATGTGCGGGCGTATCATCAATTAATTAGTAAGAAGGATATGATGCCTACACCTTCTCAGCCAATAAATAGTAGGATTATGCTGCCTGCAAGTATTAAGATGATTATGGAAATTAGAAATGCTATTAAGTATTTTTTAAAAAGTTTAATTTTGGGGTCGTCTTTTATGTATCAGGAGGAAAATTGTATGATTGCTCATGTTACAAATAGGGCGATGGATAAGAATATATTGGAATTTAGGTTAGTAGAGATTGTTGAGTGAATATTAAGGGTTGAAGTTTGTATTATGGTTAGATTGATTGATGTGCTATGAGGTGCGTGTTTTAGTGAGAGTATTGTTGGGATGGTTGAGATTATGAAGGATGTCATAACTGTTGTTTCTGGGGAGAGGTTAAATTTAGTGTTTTTTTGTATTAAGGAGGTGAATAGTACTAGTGTAGATAGGATAGTTAGTGTTGATATTATTGTTGTGTCAAGGTCAAGTGTTGAGTTCATTACTTTTACTTGGAGTTGCACCAAGGGTCTTGACTCCTAAGGTCATCGGATAGCTGCTTTCCTTTAAAAGTAGAAAGGTCTAGTGGGTTAGCACTAGTAGTAGGAGTTAGCAGTTCTTGTAAACCTTTCGGCTGCGTGGTCTTTGTGGGTCCATTTTTAGCTCCACAGGCTAATGTTTTATTAAACTAACGTGGCGTGTTAGGCTAATGAAATGATTTGTGGGTTGATTATTAGTAGGATTATTGGTATTGTATGTAGTATTAGTTCAAGATATTCTCGGGTTTGTGGGGGAGAAATTATTATGTCTTTTTGTGTTTTTCCTTGTTGAATTGTTGAGAATATGTATATGGAGTAGATAGCTGTAATGGTTGTTGCTGATCCAGTTAGAATTAGGGTTGGGGGAGATCAGTTGAATATTGTTGTGGTAATTGTAATTTCTCCTATTAGGTTAATTGTTGGTGGGATGGCTATGTTTGCTAGGTTGGCAATTAGTCAGAATGCTGTTATTAAGGGGAGAGTGGTTTGAATTCCTTGTATTATCGCTAATGTTCGTGTGTGGGTTCGTTCGTACATTATATTGGCAAGGCAAAATAGTATGGATGAGGTAATTCCGTGGGCTACTATAAGAATTATGGCTCCGTTGAGGCTAGATGGTGTTTGGATTAGGGTGGCTGTGACTACCAGGCCTATGTGGCTGACAGATGAGTATGCGATAAGCGATTTTAGGTCTGGTTGTCGTAGGCAGATTAGGCTAGTTATGATTATTCCTCATAAGGCCATAATAATAAAGGGGTAATATAGTGTTTTAGTTAGGCATAGCATGGGTGAAATTCGCATTATTCCGTAGCCTCCTAATTTTAGCAGGATTGCCGCTAAAATTATAGAGCCTGCGATAGGGGCTTCTACATGGGCTTTTGGTAGTCATAGATGAAGGCCGTAAAGTGGTATTTTTACCATAAATGCTAATGTGCATGCTAGCCATGTGATTGTATTGGGTTTGAAGGTGGTTATTGGTGTTAATATAGTATTGAGGTTATCTATTTGGTAGTTTATTATTAAAAGTGCAATTAACAGGGGTATTGAGCTGATTAGGGTATAAAATATAAAGTATATTCCTGCTGTTAGTCGTTCTTTTTGGCTTCCTCAGCGTGTGATAATTATTATTGTTGGGATTAGGGTGGCTTCGAATATAATAAAAAAGAGAATAATATTTGTTGAAGAGAGGGCTAGGGTTAGTAGTGTTTGAAGTGTGGTTAGACATATGAGGAATATTCGTGTTTGTGTTAGTGTTGTATATTTTAGGTGGTTTTGGCTGGCTAGAATTGCGATAGGCAATAGTCAGTATGATAGTGTTAGTAGAGGGGCTGAAATTTGATCAATTGAAAGATATGGGTTGGAATGTTTAATTAGAGTTATTGGGGGCTTCAGCCATTGTAAGCTTAGGGTTGCTAGAATGGTTGAATAGATTAATAGTGATGGATGAAGTGTGTTTTTTTTTACTAGGGCGGCTAATGGAATTAGTATTGTGGTTGGGATTAGGATTTTTAGCATTTTAGTAGTTTAAAGTTTTTTATATGGTCGTTGGTGTGTGTGTTGGTGGTGGTGACTAGAAGTGCTAGTCCTGTACTAGCTTCGCAAGCTCCTAAAGTGATTAGCATAATAGGTATGCTTGAAGTTGAAGTTATGTCCGTGTTAGATAGGATGATTGCTATCATAACAAATAGTGTTACCATTATTCCTTCTATGCAAAGTAGGGTTGTTAAAAAGTGTGTCCGGTTAATTAGTGTACCTAGTATTGTTAGTGAAAATGTTGTGTATAGTAGTTGGTTTATTTAGGAATTTAGGGTTAGCACCTAAGACGACTGGTTCGAAAGCAGTTATTTTTGAAAACTCATTCCTTAGATTTTTGTTCATTCTAGGGCTCCTTGGGTTCATTCGTATACTAACCCTAGTGTAAGCAGTGCAATAATTATGAGTGTTCAGATGGTGGTTATTTTTGGGGTTATAGAGTTGATTGCTCATGGTAGAGGAAGGAGTAGGGCAATTTCTAGATCGAAGATTAGGAAGAAAATTGCGATGAGGAAGAATTGTAGAGAGAATGGAAGGCGTGCGTTGCCTAGTGGATCAAATCCACACTCATAAGGTGATAGTTTTTCTGTGTCTGGGAGTATTTGTGGAATTCAATGGCTAATAAGGATTAATAGAATTGGGATTAGTAGTGAGATAATTATAGCAGTTATTAGGTTTATTATTCTTCCTTAAGGCAAGATTAATTGAGTGGAAGTCAATTGTAATATGTTATACTAGAAGAATATGAGCCTCATCAATAGATTGATGCATATAAAAAAATTCAAACTACATCAACAAAGTGTCAATATCAGGCGGCTGCTTCAAATCCAAAATAGTGTTTTGTTGTGAAGTGGCGGCGTATTTGTCGTATTAGGCAAATAATTAGGAAGGTAGTTCCGATTATAACGTGAAGTCCGTGGAATCCTGTGGCCACGAAGAATGTTGCCCCGTAGGTTCCGTCTGAGATTGAAAATATTGCATCGTAGTATTCTGATGCTTGTAATAGTGTAAAATAGAGTCCTAGGGTTACGGTTATTAATAAGGATCAGGAAGTATTTTTTTTGAGTCCAGCTATAATTGAGTGGTGAGATCATGTAACAGTTATGCCTGAGGCTAATAAAATTATTGTATTGAGTAGGGGGACATCAATTGGATTAAGGGGTTTAATGCCCTTTGGTGGTCATTGCATTCCAAGTGCGTGGTCTGGGTTGGTGCTAGCAAAATAGAATGTTCAGAAAAATCCAAAGAAGAAGAGAACTTCTGATGAAATAAATAGGACTATTCCATATCGTAGACCTATTTGAACTTTTGTTGTGTGATGTCCTTGAAATGTGCTTTCTCGTACAACATCTCGTCATCATTGATAGGATGTTAATAACGTTGCAGTAAGTCCTAGGTTGAGGAGTGTTAGAGTTTTATAATGTATTCAGGTTGCTAGGCCAGATGCTATGGTGAATAGGGCTATTGATCCTAGAATTGGTCAAGGGCTTTCGTTTACTATATGAAATGGGTGTATTTGGTTATTCATTAGTGTTTTCTTGTAGATATAAGCTTAGTAGAAGTGTAAATACATAGGCCTGAATTAGGGCTACAGCTACTTCAAGAGTTGTCAGTAAAACTAGGGTTCCTAGTATAGTAGGAAATAAAGTTGGGCCGGTTTTTATAGCTGCTATTGAGATGAGTTGTATTAGGAGGTGTCCAGCAGTTAGATTGGCTGTTAGTCGTACACCTAGGGCTAGGGGGCGAATAAATAGGCTAATTGTTTCGATAATAATAAGGGCTGGGATGAGGGGGGTTGGTGTTCCTTCTGGTAGGAAATGACTTAGAGATTTTGTTGGTTGATTTCGAAGTCCGATTGTGACTGTGGCCATTCATAGGGGTGCTGCTATTGCCATATTTATGGATAGTTGGGTTGTTGGTGTAAATGTATAGGGTAGGAGTCCTAGAGTGTTTGTTGAAGAAATGAATATGATTGTAGTAATTAATATGAGGGCTCATGTATATGCGGATGTGCTTATTGTTGCGAAAAGATGTTTTGTAGTTTTTTTAATTAATAGTATAATTAGTGATGTAAGTCGGTTCGTTCGAATTTGGTGTGAGGGGTGGGTCAGTAGTGTTGGTATTAGCATGGCAATTGGAAGTAGTTTAATGCCACATAGTTCTGGGATTATAAATTGATCAAATAATTCTGCTATCATGGTCAAGTTCAAGAGGTTTTTGTTTTAGCATTATTTATTTTTATTGTTAGTGGAGTTTTAGTTAGGTTTATGTTTTTAATAAGGGTTATTATAGTGTTAATAATCAGTCATGTTATTAATATTATTAGTAGTCATGGAGTTGGGTTTAGTTGTGGCAATCATTAAGGGGGAGGGTCCCCTTCTACAGATTAAAGGGCTGTTGCTATGCAAGCTTCTTAATGTTAGGCTATTTTGTCTAATCATTTTTCAAAATACTTTGTTGGTACCGATTCTGTTGAGATGGGTATAAAGCTGTGGTTTGCCCCGCAGATTTCTGAACATTGGCCGTAAAAGATTCCTGGTCGTATGGTAGAAATAATTAGTTGATTTAATCGTCCCGGGACTGCATCAATTTTAACCCCTAAGGCTGGGAGTGTTCATGAGTGAAGAACATCTTCTGCTGAGATTAATAGTCGAGTTGGAGTTTGTATTGGGAATACTATTCGATTATCAGTTTCGAGCAGTCGTGGGGAACCCTTTTCTAGGTCTTGGTCTTGAACTATATAGGAGTCAAATAAGATGTTTTCGTAGTCTGAGTATTCGTAGCTTCAATATCATTGATGTCCAATTGCTTTAATTGTGGTGTTAGGATTTTCTTGGTTTTCTAATAAAAAAAGGGTTCGTATTGAGGGTGTTGCTAAAAATAGTAAAATTATAACTGGTAATAGGGTTCATAAAAATTCCAGGTGATTTGCGTCTGTTAATGCTGTGTGGTAAGTTTTTGTGGTTGAGGCAATTAGTAGTGCAATAATTACGGTGGTCCCAATTAGTAGCATTATTAGTATGGAGTAGTCGTGAAAGAATATAAGTTCTTCTATCACAGGTGAGGCGGCGTCATGCAATGATAGTTGGATTGGTTCTACCATGTAAAGCCTATGGGTTTAGAGTCGAGTACCCATAATTTAGTGCTGACAGGGCTATGTAATGTTTTACTAAGGCTTTAAGGAGGTAGCAGGAGATGGTTCTGCGTGTGGCTTGAAACCATAAGGTGGGGGTTCAATTCCTCCCTTCCTTGTAATAAAATTGCTGGTGGGTTTTCAAAGGTGTGTCGTAGGGGTGGGCATTTTTGTGTTCATTCTATCATGGTTGTGTCAGATAGTGTTCGTGAGATTTTTCGTTTTTTTACCATTGCTTCTCATAGGATTGTGACCATTATTAGTGCGCCTAGTATTGAAATTAGTGCTCCGGTTGATGAGATATTATTTCAGATTGCGTAGGCGTCTGGGAAGTCTGAGTATCGTCGTGGTATCCCCGCTAGTCCTAGCATGTGCTGTGGAAAAAAAGTGATATTGACTCCGATGAATATGATAGTAAATTGTGAGTATGCTAATTTTTTGTTGAGTGCATATCCTGAAATTAGTGGAAATCAGTAGACTGTACCTGCTATGATTGCAAATACAGCACCTATTGATAGTACGTAGTGGAAGTGGGCTACAACATAGTAGGTATCGTGAAGTAAGACATCTAGGGTAGAGTTAGATAGTGTAATTCCCGTTAGTCCCCCAATGGTAAATAAGTACATGAATCCGAGAGCTCAAAGTATTGGGGGCTCTCAGTTAATTTTTCCTCCGAAGATTGTTGCTGTTCAACTAAATACTTTAATTCCGGTTGGTACAGCGATAGTTATTGTTGCTGCGGAGAAGTAGGCTCGGGTGTCAATATCAAGTCCTACGGTGAACATGTGGTGGGCTCATACTATGAAGCCCAGAATAGTGATTGCTAGTATAGCTCATACCATGCTTATGTATCCAAATGGTTCTTTTTTACATGAATAGTGTGTGATAATGTGTGAAATAATTCCAAATCCCGGTAGAATGAGGATGTATACTTCTGGGTGTCCAAAAAATCAGAATAGGTGTTGGAATAGCACAGGATCTCCACCCCCAACAGGATCGAAGAATGCTGTGTTTAAGTTTCGATCTGTTAGAAGTATTGTGATGGCTGCAGCCAGTACTGGTAGGGCTAGGATTAGTAGGATCGCGGTCAATATAACTGATCATACGAATAGGGGTAAGTTATAGAGGACTATGTGGTGTGGTTTTATGTTAATGCTAGTTGTGATGAAATTAATTGAGGCAAGAATGGAAGAGATTCCTGCTAGGTGGAGTGAGAAGATTGCTAAATCTATGGATGGGCCTGAGTGAGCTATATTGCCAGATAGTGGCGGGTAGATAGTTCATCCTGTTCCGACTCCGGTTCCGGCTTTAGATGATGCTAATAAGAGCATAAATGATGGTGGAAGAAGTCAGAAGCTTATATTGTTTATGCGTGGAAAGGCTATATCTGGTGCTCCAAGCATTAGGGGTACAAGTCAATTTCCGAATCCTCCAATTATGATTGGTATTACTATGAAGAAAATTATAGTTAATCCGTGCAGGGTGATTAATACGTTATAGGCATGGTCATCTCCTAGGGAGAACCCAGGTTGGCTAAGTTTTGTACGTATTAGCAGGCTTGAGGTAGCTCCAACAAGCCCTGCGGCCAGTCCAAATAAGAAATATATAGTGCCAATGTCTTTATGGTTAGTTGAAAGAAGTCAACGAAGTAGTCACATGGTTAGGTGGCCGATAAAGGCGGTAGACTGTAAATCTACTTATGGGGTTAAATTCCCCCCTCCCCAGTAATGATTCAGTAGAAGTCCGGAGTGCAAATTCGGATATGGTTATAAAGACCCTGGATTTAGTCTCCTTTTTTTCTTAAAAGGAGACTGGATTAATGCCCGCTGGTTTGGGCAGCTAGCTGTTAACTAGTTTTTGTAGGATCAAGGCCTACTAGTCCTGTGAGAATGAAGTCTTAGCTTAATTAGAGCATTTGAGTTGCATTCATAAGGTGTTGATGTTCAACAGACTTTCCTGTCAGAAACTAAGAGGTTAATACTCTTTTTGGAGGCTTTGAAGGCCTTCGGTTTAAAATATATCCTAAGTTTCTAGATTATGTATATTATGGTTGGTGTGAGTGGAAGGGAAATTAGTGATAGTGGAATTAGTGTTGATGTTAGTTTTTGTTTTGTTGGGGTAAGGCGTCATTTTATTGTGTTTGATGTTATGATTGGGGGGGTAGTTATTGTGGTGATGTAAGTTGTTCGAATATAAAAGAATATGTTGATTAGTGAGGATATTGCTAGTATTGTTGCAATTGGTATTAAATTTTGTATAATTAGTTCGTTTAAAATTAGGAGTTTTGGGGTGAAACCTGTTAGAGGTGGTAATCCGCTAAGGGATAATAATATTAGTGTTAGTGTAATGTTGGTTGTGGTTGATGAAGTTCATATTGTTGTTGAGTCTTGTAGTGTTTTTATGGATATTTTTTTTATAATTATAAATGTTGGGATAATTATGGTAATATAAATAGCGATATTGAGAATTGCGAGATGTGGGGATATTGTAAAGATTATTATTGTTCATCCCAGGTTTGAGATTGAGGAGTATGCCATTAGCTTACGTATTTGGGTTTGGTTAATGCTTCCCCATCCTCCAATGACTGCTGATAATATTGCTACTAGAGTGGTGATTTTTGGTGGAAGGTGGTTGTGGGTTATAAATAAAATGGTAATTGGGGCAATTTTTTGTCATGAGGCAATAATAAGGGCAGTTGTTGTTGTGGTGCCTTGTATAACTTCTGGAAGTCAGAAGTAGATTGGGGCTGCTCCAAGTTTTATTGTTATGGCTAAAAGTAGTATTGTACAGGCATATTTGTCTGTTATTTGTGAGATGTTTCATTGTCCGGTTTGGATAGCATTTATTGTGCCTGAAAATAGTATTAGGGTGGAGGCGATTGCTTGTGTAAGAAAGTATTTGATTGTAGCTTCGGCAGTTCGTGGATGTTTGGGTTTTATCATGATAACTAGTATAGATAATATATTTAGTTCAAGGCCTGATCAGGCTACTAGTCAGTGGTTGCTGGAGGCGGTAATGATAGTTCCGGCTATTAGGCCAGATAGGGTTATTAGTTGGGTAGATAGGTTCAACACTAGAAGATATATTATCATTTTTGGGGCATGGGCCCAATTGCTTATGTATTAGCAGATTCTAGTGGAAGAGAGAGGTTTGTTGCTCTGTAATTACTCTATCAAAGTAGTCCCTGTTCTCGGGCACACTTCCTTATATTATAGGGGGTAGTATAGTTGAAATATGTAAAATTTTGAGTTTTTTGATGTTGGTTCGATTCCTTCTCCCCTATGGAAGGGCTGCTAGTGTTAGTGGGACTGTTATAAATAGTAGGCATATGGATAAGGTAATGGGTAAAAATTGTTTTCATAGAAGCTGTATTAGTTGGTCGTACCGGAATCGTGGATATGTTGCTCGAGTTCAAATGAACCCCATAGTTAGTAGTAGTGCCTTTATTATCAAGATTGGTGTAAATGTGTTGGATTGGATGTTTCCTGAGTTGAGGAATAGGATGCATGTAAGGGTGTTTATTAGAAGAATGTTGGTGTATTCTGATAAAAATAATAGTGCGAATATACCTCCCGTGTATTCTACGTTAAAGCCAGATACGAGTTCTGATTCTCCCTCCGTAAGGTCAAATGGGGCTCGATTTGTTTCTGCTAATGTTGATACGTATCACATTATTATTATTGGTCAAGTTGTTATGACTAATCAGGACTTTTCTTGTGTGGTGGAGAATAAATCTAGATTGTAGTTTCCTGTTTGGATGGTTAAGCATATTAGGATAAGTCCTAAAGTAATTTCATATGAGATTATTTGGGCAACTGCTCGTAGTGCCCCTATAAGTGCGTATTTTGAATTTGATGCTCATCCCGATAGGAGGGTAGTATAGACTATCATGCTTGAGATGGCTATTAGTAAAAGGAGGCCGAGGTTGAGGGTTAGGATAGAATTGGGTAGAGGTATTGGGGTTCATATAAATATCGATAAGGTTAGGGCTAGAGTTGGGGCCGCAGTAAATATAATTGGGGATGATTGTTTAGGTCGAACTGTTTCTTTAATTAGGAGTTTTACGCCGTCTGTAATGGGTTGAAGGATTCCCTGTGGGCCAACAATGTTTGGTCCTTTTCGTAGTTGTATGTAGCTAAGGGTTTTTCGTTCGAGTAGGGTTAGAAAAGCTACGGCGATAAGGATTGGGATAAAGGTAGTTAGAAGGTTAGTAATGTAAATAATTAGTGGGGTTTTTATATGTTAGGGAGAAGAGTTGAACTTCTGACAGGGGGTTTTAGGCCTCCAGCAATAACCAAGCTATGCCACCCTAATGTGGCACCAGATTCTGGTTTTTTGGGTCCTTTTTTTGGGTTAGGTGTATTTTTGTAGTTAAGTTTTATGCAGTATTTTTGAAAGATGTGCTTGTAGCATTAGTCTTGTCTTTACGGTCCTTTCGTACTGGCAGAGACTTAAGAGCAGATAAAGGCCGACCTGGATTGCTCCGGTCTGAACTCAGATCGCGTAGGGTGTTAGTCGTTGAACAAACGAACCTTTGACAGCTGCTGCACCGTCTGGGTACCCTGATCCAACATCGAGGTCGTAGATCTTCTTGTTGATATGGACTCTTTGAGAAGGTGGCGCTGTTATCCCTAGGGTAGCTTGTTTCGTTATTCAGTATTACTGGGTCATATGTGGTTGTTTGGACTAGTTAGTCTAGATGTTATTAGAGGTTTATTTTTTCTAAAGTTATCCCAACTGAAACTATTGTTTATTGTGTGTAATCAATTTGTTAAAGTTCCATAGGGTCTTTTTGTCTTGCTTAGTTATATCAGCTTTTGTACTGATAGATCAATTTCACTGGCGGACCTTAGGAGACAGGTTTTCTCTCATGTTGCCTTTCATACGGGTCCTCATTTAGGGGACAAGTGATTGTGCTACCTTTGCACGGTTTTGTGCCGCGGCCGTTTAGGGTTCCACAGGGCAGGCGTTACTTCTAATACTGGTTTGGCTAGAAGCTATGTTTTTGGTAAACAGTTGGAGAATTAGTTTGCCGAGTTCCTTTTAAGGTTTTAGGCCTATATGGTAGACAGTCCTTTGTTGGGTTAACAGTGTGTTTAATGTGTTGTTAAGTTAGTATCATATTTCTTTTTTGGGTCTGTTGGGTGTAGTGTTACTTAAAGTTCTGTCTAAAGAAATGGTTCAAATTACTCATTTTAGCATTAGTTCTTCTACATTTTTGTAGAATTATCCGGTTGGTTGGTAGGAGAACTAAGTTTTTTGTGGTATTTTTGGTTTGTTACTGTGACGCGATATTTACTGGTGGCTGTTTGAAGGCCCACAGGTTTATGGGTGGGGGGGGTGCTGTTTTCTCGCTATTTTTGGCTGTATCCAATACCAATGGAGCTGTGCCCCCATTGGTTATTTCCAGGCAAAATGGTTTTTCATGTGATAAGTATGTGTGTTGCCAGGTCTGAACTCCAATTCATTTGTCGGATAACCAGCTATCGACAAGTTCGTTTGGTTTTTGGCCGACTACTTCTTGGTCTTCTCACTCTATTGCCACAGAGATGAGTTAGTTCGGTTCAACTGCCATGAAGTAGATCACTTGTGTTCGGGGTGGAAGGCTGTAGGTCGCTTTGTCTAGTTTTCTTGCTAAATCATGATGCAAAAGGTACGAGTTTTAGTCCCTGCTTAGTTATGCTAACGGTTTCACTCTTTTTCATTTTTCCTTCATAGTACTGTTTGTATAGCGTCGATTGGGCGGATTTCGATCGCATCTACTGTCCAGGTCAAATGTTTTGGGTGGAGGTTAGATAGAATTTGGGGAGTTATTTGGGCTTAATCACGAGCTCAAAAAGGTTGGGCTCGTCAACATTTTTCAATTGTAGGGCGAATGCTTTGGATTAAGCTACTTTTTGTCTTCCAAGCGTACCTTCCGGTGCGCTTACCTTGTTACGACTTTCCTACTCTTGTTTTGGTTGTTGCAATATTTTTGTTTGTAGTGAATAAAGTAGGGTGACGGGCGGTGTGTGCACGCTTCAGAGCATACTTTAGACAGATTTTCTTGTTTATCTTACTGTTAAATTCACCTTAAAGTGTGTGTTTCAGTGCAGTTTTGGTGTAGCTTTATTAAGCAATGTGGTCCATCATTTACCATTTTATGAGCTACACCTTGACCTGTCGTATGAGTGTAAATACTTTTTGGTCCATTTTGTTCCTCTATCAAGATGGGCTGGCGACGGCGGTATATAGGCTGTGATGGCTAAAAGTGGTAAGGTGTATCGTGGGTTATCGATTATGTGACAGGCCCCTCTAGGGTGGTATGAAGCGCCGCCAAGTCCTTTGGGTTTTAAGCTTTGCTCGTTGTTCTCTGGCGGAAAGTAAAATCGATGTTTATGATTGAGCATAGTAGGGTATCTAATCCTAGTTTGTGTCTCAGTTTTCGTGAGTTTTAAACTTCTTGTGTTTAAGCTCTGTGTTGGCGTTCAAATGGGCTTTGGTTTTACGTATTAGTCCCGGTTGATGCTTAGTATGTTGAATGTGTGCTCACGCTTTTTGCCGCTGTTCGTTATTTGGGGTCGCTTCGTATAACCGCGGCGGCTGGCACGAAGTTTGCCGACTCCTTAGAGTATAGCTAGGTCGAGCGTTAGCTCATGGCCTAATATTGGTCACTGCTGTATACCCGTGTGGGTGTGGGTATCTTGGCGTTATGGGCTGATAAGATAGGTTGTGCCTGATGCCTGCTCCTATAGTGATTGGGCGGACTCACTGGAGTGTGGATACTTGCATGTGTAATCTTAATCATAAATAACGGAAAGTCCAGGACCAAAACTCTCATGTTTTTGGGGCGTTGTCGGCCCATTTCAGTATTTTCAACACTGCGCTTTAATTTTTTTAAGCTACAATAAC